AACTATGAAATTGGAGAACACCTTCTGCGGGTTGACTTTTTCCCCCGCTACAAACACCTCCTCCGATTCATAGATAAATTTCTGATCAATCATAGATTGAAATCCATTTTGTATCATATCTGAGGGATTCCTTGGTTCGGGCCGAAGAAGCAATGGCACTCGATCCTTATCAAACTGACTGCAATCTTTTTCTGTCCGTGAGCATCCCTCTAGATCTGTCCGTGAGAATCCCTCTAGAATGCCTTCTATTTCTAATAGGCCATGAACTAGATCAAAATCATTCTCAACGAGTCTACCATAAGCGATCCTATTGTTTTCCTCTGGTTCGGGTGGAGACCAAAGATCTTGAGCGACCGATCCGGCAGAACAATTCAAAAGATAAAGAAGTATCGTTAATTTCTTCGTGCTCATTCCAAGTTCGACGTACGAGCTGTACAAATAAAAATCCCCTTCGTTACAGAATGTCTTCTGCAAATAGATAGATATCGGATCTATGGGGCAATTATTTAGAAGTAAATTTTGTGCGACAGCCCTTCCTATCTGATAGAAAAGGAGCCGAGAATTCTGAACCGGTATTACATGGGCTCGCAAATCCCAAGTTTGTCTATGACGAGCGAATCTAATTGTATTTTCGTCTATAATTGATTTCCCATGTGAAATACTAATCGATAGGGCCTCATTGGTAAGTGCTATAAGATCTTGTGCATTGGAACCCATGGTTATGGCCGCGAATCCATTAGCCTGGAACGCTTTTTTTTCCAAGCGAAATCCCCTAGTATATGAAAGAGTGAAAAAGTGCTTTCGTTGTTGTGGAATAAGAGGCCTTCGTACCTTAATGCACGTATCTAATCTATGCGGAGCTATTAGAGAGGGATCCACGAATTGGGGAAAATGGGTCGAAGCAATAACAAGACTATTTCCAGTGGAAGATCTTTCACAATCCCAGGAGAGAAGGTTCACTAATAGCTCGAGGGAGAAGGAACCCGAATCCCTAAAATGCAGCTCATGAATGTTTGGAATCCATATTATGCAAGGAGAGATTGCTTTTGTTAATTCGATTTGAAGGCTGATATAAAATTGGGCTACGCGCCACACCGTGTCCATCTCCTCAGTTAGCGCATCCATCCTAGTTAGCTGTTCCAGCTCCATATTAATCTTATCGTCATGAGCATCTCTCTCCTCAAAACTATAGATACTAGGATCAAAATCAAGATCCATATCGTCAAAAACATGAATATCTTGATTAATAGCCTCAATAGGGTCACGAGCATCAATAAAAATCTCGATCTCATCATCACTGGCATCACTGTCATCATCATCATCAGCAAAACGAAAAACTGTATCCCGGAACTTGTCCAGAAATATCGTAATGAAAGGAAGATAGGAGTTTTTCGTTAGGTATTTGACCAAATAGGATCGTCCAATTCCTATAGAACCTATCACTAAAATACCCCGAGAGGGGGTTACAGCTAAGCGGAGCGAAAAGGGTTGTAGATCAGATGGGACATGAACACTATTAGCCCCAGACGGGGTTTGTGCATAAGTGATTGTCTGATAATGAGCAAGGAATAGCCGTCTTTCTGCTAAAGAGGATGTATCGAACTCATAATTTAGTAGATCCTTGTTATGAAGGTCAATTAAGTTTCCTAAGTAAATTTCTCCCGGTTGTTCCATCATTGGAGAATCAAAGTCATTCTTTGAGAAATGATCACTCTGAGTCAGACTCCATAAAATTCGATCAATCCTTTTTTCTGGCGTTAAGGTGGAGAACTGAATCAAGACTTCTCTTTCTTCATCCTCAACCCAATCACTGTTTGCGGCCCAGTCTTCTATCGTTTCATCAATCCAATACCCGCTCCTTTTTCTTAGCACTGAATAGATCTCTTTACTTGTATGACTTAGATATCTCGTATTTATCGAAAAAGCGAGTGGATCGAAGGGCATACTTATGAGATCGATGATCTCGACGAGCTTTTTCTTCCAATTTTTCTTCTTATTAAAGCGTATTCCATCAGCATTACGCAAGAACATCTTTTGCAGAGCACCTAGAAAGAGATTAGTTAACCTGAACAACCCGAAAGAATTCGATTCAGATAGAGGATACCTATCCAGAAGTTTTCCCACCTCAATCTCAAGCATAGATGATTCCATTATCAAAGATTTGACCGTTTTGAACTCTGTCTGTAACTCACTAGCGATCGAGAAAACAACGTAAAGATGTACCACAACGAGACTTCCAGCCACAAGAAGAAGGAAAAAGATTGCAGAGAGGAACTCCCGAAGATTTTCCGATCTCAGCTGTGTCGATCTCAATGGTGGCTTATTTTTTGGAGGAATCAGGCCATGGGACAGAACAAACTTATGCCAACACTTCCTCTGAATCGTACTTATCTTCCTCTGAATCTTACTTATCTTCCTTATCAGAGTATATTGCCTCTTCCATTTTGTAAGACAAAATTGAATCTGTTTAATTCGCCCTTTTGTAACTGCTACCTCACTA